TTGAACCTACGACATCGGGTTTTGGAGACCCACGTTCTACCGAACTGAACTAAGAGCGCTTTCTTATGACAGGAAATACAACTGTCAAGAAAAGGACTCTTTTTTTTACCTTTATCCCCAACGCATCTTGTATATATTGCATATACTATCGTATAGAGTACGATATATACTATCATGATAAAGGGATCAAAAATTATGTCCAATTCTCATTGATCTCAATTGACCCCCCGTTACTGTCCATAAGAGAAGTAATAGGTAGGGATGACAGGATTTGAACCCGTGACATTTTGTACCCAAAACAAATGCGCTACCAAGCTGCGCTACATCCCTTTCAATTCTTGTACAGTGTCATTGTATAGAACCCATGTCTTGTTTTCCACCCCGTTATTTCCTCTATCTAGATGGAATTTCCCTTGTCATTTCTTCTTCGTCTTGTTTCACATAAATTTCATATAAATTTGAATATAAATATAATATATAAATATAATAAATATAATAATAGAACAAACAAATTCTATACATTATATATACATTATGTATATATATTATATATATTATATATAATGTAATGATAATGAATAATGATAATGAAGCCAAACGTATAAAAGAATGAATACTTATTGGTAATATTCAGGACAGGAAGAGGGTGTCATCTTTTTCTGTTTTAGGTACAGGTGGATCTCAGCCACCGGATCATTGTACATATACATTTGAGTTAGGGATTCCCGTACAAATACAAGTGATCTTTAACTACATATGCGTCTGATCCTATATGTGTTCCAATAAATAAGGAGGATTTTCAATGCGAGATATAAAAACATATCTATCCGTGGCGCCTGTGCTAACCGCTTTATGGTTTGGTTCTTTAGCGGCTCTATTGATAGAGATAAATCGTTTATTCCCGGATGCGTTGGTATTCCCCTTTTTTCATTTTAGTTGCTGACATGGGAATGGGTGAATGAATAAGATTAGAGATAGAATAAATTTTCTGTCACCAACCCCCTCTTTTTTTTTTCAGTTGTTTAGGATAGGAAGGAAAGAGAAAGAATAAAAAAAGTGGGTTGAACTTCAGCGAAACTCGTGTTCAGGATAGAATTAATAGAGGTAGAACAGAAATAGAAAAAAAATAGAAGTGTAGGTTGGGGGCAGACTCTTCGAGATCCTACAAGATAGTAAATGAAATACTTGAATTATGAAAAATTCATAGTTGGAAATCGTTGTATTACTTATTATTTATTTTAATACTTTAATTGAATCGATTGCAACGAAATCTTTCATAAGTGGATTTCGGGTTAGCAACTTATCTTCGAGTTATTTCTCGTTTCTTTCTTCTTATTCGGTTCGGATCGAATATAGAGGAATTGCGTAAATCCAAAGGAGGTTCATGGCCAAGGGTAAAGATGTCAGAGGGATAGTTATTTTGCAATGTACCAATTGCGTCCAAAAAAATTTCAAGAAAGAATCGCGGGGCATTTCCAGATATATTACTCAAAAGAATCGACACAATACACCTAGTCGATTGGAATTGAGAAAATTCTGTCCTTATTGTTACAAGCATACGATTCATGGGGAGATAAAGAACTAGATTGAACGGAAGGAACGGAACGCGTGTACCGCTCTTCTATTTCACGGAACAAGAATAAATTCTATTCTATAAATAAACAAATCAAGTCCTATTTCGGCCGGATCCGAAATGCATGAATAAATAGGAGTTTAGAGATAAGGAATAAACCATGGATAAATCCAAGCGATTCTTTCATAAATCCAAGCGGGGTTTTCATAAATCTCAGCAGGGTTTTCATAAATCTCAGCAGGGTTTTCATAAATCTCAGCAGGGTTTTCATAAATCTCAGCAGGGTTTTCATAAATCTCAGCAGGGTTTTCATAAATCCCAGCGGGGTTTTCATAAATCCAAGGGAGACTTTCGTAGGCGTTTGCCCCTAATTAGACCGGGGGATCTATTTGATTATAGAAACATGAGTTTAATCAGTGAATTTATTAGTGACCGGGGAAAAATATTATCTCGACGAGCGACTAAATTGACCTTGAAACAACAAAGAGCAATGGCCCTTGCTATAAAACAAGCTCGTATTTTATCTACATTACCTTTTCTTACTAATAAGAAATCTAAGAAATCACTTGAGAAATTCAAGCCGAAAGTCAGAAATAAAAATGCCCGCGGAAGCGGAAAGAAATATGTTCCAAAGGGAGAAAGGAAATATGTCCCGAAGGGAGACGGCTCTGGGCAAGAAAGGAAATATGTCCCGAGGAGAGACGGCTCTGGGCAAGAAAGGAAATAGGCCTACTCCTCAACTGTATCAAAAGAATTTTCATTGGAAGTAAAAATCAGATTGATTGATATTTTATTCGAAAAGGCGAAGAGATTTAATTGTTGCGGTGTACATAGAATAAAAAAGAATGAGAGAATGAAGAATTTTTTTTTTTTTTTTTTGAAACGTGTTCGTTCATTCCTACTACCTTAATTTTCGTTTCTTAATTTATTTTTTTTTGTCATATTCATTTTGCTCTACCTTCCCGGGGTCATTCTCCGGGAAACTCCGTTTAAATCATTCCGGCGAATTCTTTCCAATTTCCCTACTTGACGATCTGATTGGAAATCACGCGAAAACAATTCGTATTTGATATAGCGATTTGTGCAAGTATTTTACGATTAAGAAGCGCCTGCCTTTTGTACAGATCGTGTATTAATCGCCTATAACTATGTGATGCGCCATTCTCACGAGTTACTGCATTTATCCGAGTGATCCACAAACGACGAAAATCTCTCTTTCTCCTGCCTCGATCCCGACGAGAGGAAGCCAAAGCTCTCATTTTCTGTTGAGTAGTAATTCGGGTAAGTCTTAAATGAGCCCTGCAAAAGGTTGATGCAAGTGAACGAGTTTTTTTTCGACGTCTACGGGCTATATATCCTCGCGTAACTCTGGTCATTGAATCAAATGAAACTTTGATGAATAACTAATCGATTTCATTTCTTTCAGTCATTCTTTTCCCCCCTCCTGTTTTACTAAAAACAAAACGGATTCTTCCGATGTATAAAATAAAAATTCCAATGGCTTTTGCTACTATGACCTTCCCAACCACGATTTTTTATTTCTTCCTGGCGTTTATTTTACCTCAAAAAAAGAAATTGTACCGATATTTTGTAGAAAATAGGTAGAAAATAAATAAGAAATGGGCATTAAACGGAAATGAATAAATAAATATTGGCTTCCATCGTTTCTATGGTTACTTCTTAAACGGTGAGGTCCTCTCTATACGCCGGAGCCTCTTCCCTCTTTTAATCAACGTTATTTGTAACTTGTACAGTTCACACTCTTTGGCTCTACCCATGAATTATCCAGTAATAGGTCATTTCACAATGAGATCTATCCATACAGTGACGACATTTAATTAAGAGGGTTGGCTAGGTAGCTGACCCTCTTAGTCCGTTGTTGCAAAAGTATGAGCATAATCTTTCTGCTTTTGAACTACCATTTTCCCCGCTTAATGGATAACCATTTGCTACCAATGGATAATTGCTTTTCATCTCAAATCAAGGTGATTGGATTTGCACCAATGGAAACCATAAATTCTATACACAATAGAGGTATATGATAGATCTTTATTTTTTGGCAGTGACTGAAGTTCTTACATTCTATCCAATTCGTTGGTACTAGTTACTGCATTGATACTGAAAAAATCACCTCATTTGTTCTAGTTCGTGATCTGAACGAGTCGCACATACACCCTAGTACATGTTCCTCGGCGCTGAGGACATCCTCGAAGCGCTGGGGCTTTCGTGATATTTCTGATTGGCTGTCTTGTGTTTCTAATAAGTTGTCTAATAGTTGGCATGTTGAATCCTATAAAGAATGGGCCGGTTTAGATCGATCCTAACCGGATGATTATGAATAAGAAAGAATAAATATGAATAAGAAAGAATAAGTTCTGTTTCAGATTTTACCGAGATGAGGAGATCAAATCGTGATTCCTCGGATTTTTGAATCTGAATATTGATCTAATTATGGTTACAATTATTAATCCAATAATAATAGGAATGATAATTCGAATTATCGTTCCTATTATTATTCTAGCGGTCATACCTATTTATTATAGGCCTTTTCTAATAAGATACCCTACAACGATAAGAGTAATAAACGGAAATAACAAGTTTCTCATAGTATTTCTCCTTTTTTTAATTAAAAATTGATTTTGACCTCTATTTCTAGATCGACCTCTATTTCTAGATAGTATTATAGGCCTTTTCTAATCTAATAAGATACCCTATAACAATATAGAGTAATAAACGGAAACAACAACTTTTTCATAGTATTTATCCCTTTTAGTTATAGTATACTACTCGCCTCCCTCTCTACAGAATATAGAAACAATTGTTTCACCTATTGTTTCGATTTCTTCATATTTCTTAGAAGAGAAAATTATGCTGAAAGCGCGCGCCGGAATAGACACTCTACATCTATTCCTATAAGATCAACAATGCCATGATCTTGTGCTTCTTCTGCTGACATAAAAACATCCCTTTCCATGTCGAATATTATAGTCCATAAAGGATTCCCTGTTCTTTCTGCAAAAATTTTTATGATGTCGTCATACATTGCCGCGAGTTCTAACGTTTCCAGGATAACGTCGCCGCCTAAACCTTCTTCGTCCTCATAAAAAGCACTGATAGGTTGGTGCATCATAACCCTGATGATATAACATAATAAACGCTTCCTCTATCTCAATCTTCGCATCATCATCATCGGGCGAGGTGAAAGAGATAAAGAATAACAAAATCAAAAAGATCGAATTGAACAACCGTACAGGCATCTTTTGTGCAGTGCATACGGCTTCACAATGGAATTTCTTTTTCCATCGAAGAAAGAGACAAAAAAAATCCATCAGACACGGCCAGACCGTTGAGTGACATTTACCATCCTTCCTTTTCTTTTGTATTGTAGGAGTTCAAAAAATACTATGATAGTTCCGTTGCTTTCTATGTTTATCTCGTCTGAGACTCAACAATCCCAAAGTTTCTTTCTGACTCAGGAAAAAAGAATCTTTTTTCATACCCTTTCATAACATAAATATCGGGAAAAGACTTCTTTATAATGTTGAAGCAAAAAGGTTTGTGACGCTGAAACGGAACCCCCAATGTATAAGATCAAATAATAAATACCTTTTGTCTGTTCCATACTACTATCTCAATTCATAACCTCGTGTTGAAAAAGTTTATTAATATCTAAATCGAAGTGCCATGCTATTATTACTTAATTCTTTTTTTTATTCAAATTCCATATAGCGAAGGCATAATCTTCTCCTTCTATAAAATAAAAAATTCATTGACGCCAAGCGTGAGGGAGTGCTACACGTTGGGTAATTTCTCCTCCGACCAGGACGAAAGCCCCTATTGAAGCGGCTACTCCCAGGCATATTGTATGCACAACAGGGTTCACCCATTGTATAGTGTCAAAAATAAGCACTCCTGGGATTACGAATCCGCCGGGAGAGTTTATAAACAAAAAAATATCCCAGGTCGGATCCGCTATGCCGAGAAATATCATGAGACCAGCAATCAGATTCGCGAGCTCATCATCAATCCCGCTCCCTAAAAAAATTAATCTTTCCCAATAAAGTCGGTTGATTGGGACAAAATTGTATCCTTTAGGAACCGTACACGCACCTTTGAATACATACGGTTCAAAAAACCAAAATTTTGAAACAAAAACAAAAAAAAAAGAATCAACGTGTCAATTCTAGCCCTTTTTCTTTTTTTGTAGCAGATTTTTTCCTAACTAAGGGGCCTTTATTCTTCTATTTTTCAAGAAACATGAGTTTTGACCTACTTCCCTAGAATTCACTGAACTTATCGAACTAACCTCTCATTGATGTATTGTTTCACCGAGATCCAAATCACAATGGAATTTTCTTGTTCCTGAATAGGCCTCTTCCACTTTTTATTTATTATTTCATTTAGTATTATTATATTATTAGTTATATTTATTATTTATTTATTTTTAGGTTTATGCTCTACTCCGGGTAAAGATCCACCCGAATTTTATTTGCACATATAGGACAAAGAATCTTAGTACCACTTTTTCTTTTTCCTTTTCAATTCGTTTTATGCTTTCCGCCCAATATTTGGTGTATTCACATATTACTCCATTGTCTGGCAGTATGAGATCGCTCATATGGCATAAGAAAATCATTTATGATACGAGGGATAATCATACATAGATTATCCCAATTTGGTATTTTCGAAACGGAGTCTGTATACTTCATTTTATTGGTCCGGGCCAACCATAAATTCCTCTAATGGATACTCCTACCTAATAAATTGACCTAATTGCACTTCACGCTACGAATTTTTGATGATTCAATCAATCTTTCTTGGGTGAAATGGAGGATATCTCGATCGGGGAAGATAACGGGGAAATCCCATATGACCTAATATGTCTGACAAGTCGCACTATATGTCGGCCCAACTTGCATCTTCGTTTCCAGGAAGACGAAAAGGTATTTTTGGAACACCAACGGGCATAAAACGAAAGAAAAAGAGATTAAGTACCAAAGATTGCTTTGATGTGGAAACGTAAAAACGTGTTTATTGTCTTCATAATATTGTTACCTTTTTTCGGGTTTTAGCCATAGATTGTAAGGTTCATAGGGGAAGAGTGAATGAATAAAGAAAAATTCTTACGAATGGGTCGTTTGAATGATGAACAAGTATCTATGCATTCACTCACAAAAAACAAGACCAACCCCCATTGCGTATTGGTACGCATTGGGTATAGAATAGATCTGCTTTTCTTTGTTCCTACGAACAGAATTGTTCAATTATTATCAACATAACAGAATAAATATTCACCCTTGCTTCGGGATAATCCACTAAAAGTGTGAGGTCCGTAGCATAGTCTTTTCCAATGCAATAAAGCAACATAATGTCTATTTTTTCTTTGAAAAGGGGGTATTTCCATGGGTTTGCCTTGGTATCGTGTTCATACCGTCGTATTGAATGATCCCGGTCGGTTGCTTTCTGTCCATATAATGCATACAGCTCTAGTTTCTGGTTGGGCCGGTTCGATGGCTCTATACGAATTAGCTGTTTTTGATCCCTCTGACCCCGTTCTTGATCCAATGTGGAGACAAGGCATGTTCGTTATCCCCTTCATGACTCGTTTAGGAATAAACAATTCATGGGGTGGTTGGAGTATTACAGGAGGAACGATAACGAATCCGGGTATTTGGAGTTACGAAGGTGTGGCCGGGGCACATATTGTGTTTTCCGGCTTGTGCTTCTTAGCAGCTATTTGGCATTGGGTGTATTGGGACCTAGAAATATTTTGTGATGAACGTACGGGAAAACCCTCTTTGGATTTGCCCAAGATCTTTGGCATTCATTTGTTTCTATCGGGGGTGGCTTGCTTTGGGTTTGGCGCATTTCATGTAACAGGCCTGTATGGCCCTGGAATATGGGTGTCCGATCCTTATGGCCTAACCGGAAAAGTACAATTCGTAAATCCAGCGTGGGGCGCGGAAGGTTTTGATCCTTTTGTTCCAGGAGGAATAGCCTCTCATCATATTGCAGCGGGGACACTGGGCATATTAGCGGGTCTATTCCATCTTAGTGTCCGCCCTCCCCAACGTCTATATAAAGGATTACGTATGGGCAATATTGAAACTGTACTTTCCAGCAGTATCGCCGCTGTCTTTTTTGCAGCTTTCGTTGTTGCTGGAACTATGTGGTATGGTTCAGCAACTACCCCCATCGAATTATTTGGTCCCACTCGTTATCAGTGGGATCAGGGATACTTCCAGCAAGAAATATATCGAAGGGTTGGCGCCGGGCTGGCCGAAAATCTGAGTTTGTCGGAAGCTTGGTCTAAAATTCCCGAAAAATTATCCTTTTATGATTACATTGGTAATAATCCGGCGAAAGGGGGATTATTCAGAGCGGGCTCAATGGACAACGGGGATGGAATTGCTGTTGGATGGTTAGGACACCCCATCTTTAGAGATAAAGATGGGCGTGAGCTTTTTGTACGTCGTATGCCTACTTTTTTTGAAACATTTCCAGTAGTTTTGGTAGACGGAGACGGAATTGTAAGAGCCGATGTGCCCTTTAGAAGGGCAGAATCGAAGTATAGTGTCGAACAGGTAGGCGTAACCGTTGAGTTCTATGGCGGCGAACTCAATGGAGTCAGTTATAGCGATGCTGCTACTGTGAAAAAATATGCTAGACGTGCTCAATTGGGTGAAATTTTTGAACTAGACCGTGCTACTTTGAAATCCGATGGTGTTTTTCGTAGCAGTCCAAGGGGTTGGTTCACTTTTGGACATGCTACGTTTGCTTTGCTCTTCTTTTTCGGACACATTTGGCATGGCGCTAGAACTTTGTTCAGAGATGTTTTTGCTGGTATTGACCCAGATTTGGATGCTCAAGTGGAATTTGGGGCATTCCAAAAACTTGGAGATCCAACTACAAGGAGACAAGTAATCTGATACAACATTGCTCCGCTATCTTTCTTTTGCCCCTATTGGACTTTATTTATTTGATATACGGGACCGAAGAAATCTTGATTTTCATCATTGCCTTTTTTTGACTCTTGTCTTTTCTTTATTCGTAAAATGATTCCAAACGAAATGAATAGGTGCGGAAGCTATAATTGTAAACCGGGATCACATCTATGGAAGCATTGGTTTATACATTCCTGTTAGTCTCGACTTTAGGAATCCTTTTTTTCGCTATTTTTTTTCGAGAACCGCCAAAGGTTCCGACTAAAAAGGTGAAATGATTTTTCATTATCTCAATTGAAGTAATGAGCCCCCCCTCCCAATATGGGAGGTTCATTATTTTAACTAGTCCCCGTGTTCCTCGAAGGGATCTCTTAGTTGTTGAGAGGGTTGCCCAAAAGCGGTATACAGGGCGTACCCGGTAAAGCTTACAAGTGAACCAGATATGAAGATGGCGACTAGGGTTGCTGTTTCCATTATTAGAGAATTTCAATACCACGATGGATCTACGCTATGATACGATCATTTATTTAAAATGAAAGAGTATACAAAGTCAACAGATCTCAACCAATGCAATAGAATTTATGGCTACACAAACCGTTGAGGGTAGTTCTAGGTCTGGTCCAAGACGAACTATTATAGGGGATTTATTGAAACCGTTGAATTCGGAATATGGTAAAGTGGCTCCTGGGTGGGGAACAACCCCACTTATGGGGGTCGCAATGGCTCTATTTGCCATATTCCTATCTATTATTTTGGAGATTTATAATTCTTCAGTTTTACTGGATGGAATTTCCAGTAGTTAGTTAAGTCCATAAGAACAACGAAGTCCTAGCTTTTGAATCAAAAATGATTAGGACTAGGATTTATAGATCATTCTGGTACTGGTAGTTCGACCGTGGAATTCCGTCGTTTCGGTATTTCCGGAATATGAGTGTGTGACTTGTTATAATTGATCCTATTGATAGTACAGAAAATAAGTCTGTCATCTCGATAGAGATGGTTCTACGTCGGATATTCATGCTAGTATCTGGAGCACGGAATACATGGAATAGCGCAAGAACATGGAATAGCGCAAGAAAGAAATATTTGAACTATGATTCATACCTATTATTCAGACCTCGCGACCGGACTCCAAAAAATTTTCAAACAAAGAGGTATTTCATAAATCGAACGATTTTTCTTTTCTTCCCTTTCCTTCGGAATTCTTCTTATTTTGTTTTGACCAAAGGACAAATGTTTCTATGAGTTTTTAGTCATTCTTTCCACCCATTCATGAAATATTCATGAAATAAGTGATGATCAAATGGTTCTTACTCAGAGAACCTTTGGGTTTAGCTTGGAGGCTTTATTGAATCATCGTGGTTATAGTATGAATCTGAGGTTTCAATTGATTCATAGGGTCTCAACAAGATAATTCCTATCAATAGTAAACAAAACATATAGTAAATCTGCATTACGCACAAACAACAAATCAAAAAGGAAA